CAACCCAAAATCATCATTCTTTTTGGTTCGCACAACCTAAAAATTATTCCGAAGGTCTACAGGAAGATAAAAAAATACGGAATTGCATCAAGAACTATATACAAAAGAATAAGAAAATAGCCTCGAATAGGAAAATAGCCTCAGACTCAAGTTCCGAAGTAATTGCACATATAGAAATTCAAAAACAAATCGATGTGATCCATGTCATAATCCATGTTGGATTCCCAAATTTATTAAAGCAAAAACGAGTAATCAAAGAATTACAGATGAATGTACAAAAGGAAATTAATTCTGTAAACCAGAGACTTAATATTGCTATCGCCAAAGTTCAAGAACCTTATAGACAACCTAATATTCTTGCAGAATATATAGCTTCCCAATTAAAAAAAAGAGTTTCATTTCGAAAGGCAATGAAAAAAGCCATTGACTTAACTAAAAAAACAGATACAAAAGGAGTTCAAGTACAAATCGCGGGCCGTCTCGGCGGAAAAGAAATTGCACGTGCCGAATGGATCAGAAAGGGTAGACTTCCCCTACAAACAATTCGCGCTAAAATTGATCATTGCTGCTATCCAATTCGAACTATCTATGGAGTATTAGGCCTAAAAATTTGGATATTTGTAGAGGAAGAATAATTAACCTTATCTTCCCATTCTACCCAGTGATAGAACAAAAAATCACAAACCCTTTAATTCTTTTCCCTGAAAAAAAAAATAAGCAATTCGAATTCTATAAGATTGAATCAAAATTTGATGGATCTTTTAATATAATTGCTATGCTTAGTGTGTGACTCGTTAGTTTTTCTTTAGAGTGAAAAATTGGGATTCAAAAAAAAATTGACTGAACCCTACCATAAACTTAGTAATTATATAAAATCAACTAATAACCAACTTATTGCTTCGTATTGTCGAGATCCTAATTAAGAAACAGTCACTATATGAATAAATACATCTATCATGAATGAGTGGATCTATCATATAGTTGTAGCAACTGCAATTTTTTCTCTAAAAAAGAAATCTGATTATGGGTTGTGAAGCAAAATAAAGGGATGTGGATAAATGGAGGGATGATAGAAAGAAAGAACAAGAATAAGAAAGATATAGGATTCCAATATGTATGGTCTATGAATTACATCATAAAAGGCAGTGTGAGAAAGCATCAATATAATATGAATAACTGAGAATTCTAAATCGTAAATTGAAACAATAAATAGAATTAAATTCAATAATAAAGAGCACCCTGGGTTAATAAAACTGAGAAAATTGACTCGGAAAGAAATTTTGTTGGAAGCTCCATTGCGGGGTTCAGACCTAACCATTAATGGAGAAGCTGTGGGAACGACAGAACCTATGACTGCATAGGATTCTATTGAAAACGAATCCTAAGAATTCATTGGGTGGGATGGCGGAACAAACCAAGAAAAAATTGCTTTATTTGGTAAGGTTATGAATTGAACCTACGAATAAGACAGGAAAGAGTAAATATTCGCCCGCGAAATCTTTATTGGATTACAATATTTTGCCGCGATTCGATAAGAGTAAAAATAAGGAAAAGGAAAGGATTCCTTACAAAAAAGAAGTATTACATTATCTACAAATATAGATAAATAGACACACACGTCTAGATATCTAGATATATTGTATATCTTCTTGACTATATATCTTTCTATTTTAACAAATTAAATATCCAAAAAATCCATCACTTTTTGTATTATCTATTAATGTGTATCCATCCGTAATATTTTGGAATATTAATATTACAGAATTGGATGAATTTGCACGCTTTCATTTCATTCGCGAGGAGCTGGATGAGAAGAAACTCTCATGTCCGGTTTTGCAGTAGAGATGGAATTAAGAAAGAACCATCGACTATAACCCCAAAAGAACTAGATTTCGTAAACAACATAGAGGAAGAATGAAGGGAATGTCCTGCCGAGGCAATCATATTTGTTTTGGTAGATATGCTCTTCAAGCACTTGAACCCACTTGGATCACCGCGAGACAGATAGAAGCAGGGCGAAGAGCAATGACACGATATGCACGTCGTGGTGGAAAAATATGGGTACGTATATTTCCCGACAAACCTGTTACAATAAGACCCACGGAAACACGTATGGGTTCGGGAAAGGGATCCCCCGAATATTGGGTATCCGTTGTTAAACCGGGTCGAATACTTTATGAAATGGGCGGAGTATCCGAAACTGTAGCTAGAGCAGCTATCTCAATAGCTGCCCGTAAAATGCCTATACGAACTCAATTTCTTAGAGATAGAGATATAGAACTAAAAAAAAAGCAGTATTGAGGATAAAAAAACAACCCAGGGGCTTTTATTTCTGGACAGACAATATTTCTTTCTTCTTTCATCCTTTTGCATTGAAATAACAAATTGAAATAAAAATAATATGATTCAACCTCAGACCCTTTTAAATGTAGCAGATAACAGTGGAGCTCGAAAATTGATGTGTATTCGAATTATAGGAGCTGGTAATCAGCGATATGCTCATATTGGTGATGTTATTGTTGCTGTAATCAAAGACGCAGTGCCCAAAATGCCTCTAGAAAGATCAGAAGTAATTAGAGCTGTAATTGTACGTACATGTAAAGAATTCAAACGCGAAGACGGTATAATAATACGCTATGATGACAATGCAGCCGTTATCATTGATCAAAAAGGAAATCCAAAAGGAACTCGGGTTTTTGGTGCGATCGCCGAGGAATTGAGAGAATTGAATTTTACTAAAATAGTTTCATTAGCTCCTGAAGTATTATAAATACTAGTAGACGAGATTATGATACAGTAGGTATCTGAAATAGATCAAACAAAAAATTAGTGGATTGTGTCTCACGTATATGCTTTAGAATAAAAAAAAAATGAAAAGAAAAAAAAGAAACATGTTGATTATATAAGAATTAGAAGGAACCTATAGATTAGAGTTTGTTATGGGTAAGGATACTATTGCTGATTTAATAACCTCTATAAGAAACGCGGACATGAATAAAAAAGGAACGGTTCGAGTAGCATCTACAAATATTACCGAAAACATTATTAAAATACTTCTACAAGAGGGTTTTATTGAAAATGTTCGGAAACATCAGGAAAGTAACAAATATTTCTTGGTTTCAACTCTGCGACATCGAAAGAGAAAGACTAGAAAAGGAATATATAGAACTAGAACCTTTTTAAAGCGTATCAGCCGACCCGGCTTACGAATTTATGCCAACTATCAAGGAATTCCTAAGATTTTGGGCGGAATGGGAATTGCTATTCTTTCTACTTCTCGAGGTATAATGACAGATCGAGAAGCTCGACTAAAGAGAACTGGGGGAGAAATCCTATGTTATATATGGTAATCCCCCCACCTATAGTACCACTAATTTATCTAGAACTTCCTATTTGTAAAATAAAACCGAGTTATTCTATCTCACTTCGACCATTACATACCATACTAAGGAGAGGTTATATTGAATGAAAGAACAAAAAATCATTTATGAGGGCTTAATTACGGACGCACTGCCCAACGGAATGTTTCAAGTTCGTTTAGATAATGAGGATCTAGTTCTAGGATATATTTCAGGCAAGATCCGGCGTAGTTTTATACGAATACTACTGGGGGATAGAGTCAAAATTGAAGTAAGTCGTTATGATTCAACCAAGGGACGTATAATTTTTAGACTTCCCCCCAAAGATTCGAAGCGTATCAAAGATTCTAAGGATACCAAAGATTCTAAGGATTAGGTTATTCTTTTTTTTTATTCTTCTCATAGGGTAAACAATTCGAAGTTCAAAAATTCAAGCGAAGAGACTTATTTTCTTCCAAAGAGTAGATTCATAGTTTAAGAAAGGAATAAGAAATATGAAAATAAGAGCTTCCGTTCGTAAAATTTGCACAAAATGTCGACTGATTCGTAGGCGCGGACGAATTAGAGTCATTTGTTCCAATCCGAAGCATAAACAAAGACAGGGGTAATCTTTCGAAAAAAGAACTTGACTTTCTAAAAAAAGTACCTATGTAAATGTCAAAATCCAAAATCAAATAATTCAAATAATAAAGTAAAGGATATGTTTTACCATGAAATGGATATCTCTGTATCTTTTCTTTCTGTATATTTCTAACTCATATTTATGAGATGATAAAATATGACAAAAGCTATACCAAGAATTGGTTCACGTAGGAATGTGCGTATTGGTTCACGTAAGAGTGCACGTAGAATACCAAAAGGAGTTATTCATGTTCAAGCGAGTTTCAACAATACCATTATAACTATTACAGATGTACGAGGTCGGGTGGTTTTCTGGTCCTCCGCGGGTACTTGTGGATTCAAAAGCTCAAGAAAAGCAACACCCTATGCTGGTCAAACAACAGCAGTAGATGCTATTCGTACAGTGGGTATGCAACGAGCAGAAGTTATGGTAAAGGGTGCTGGTATCGCAAGAGATGCCGCATTACGAGCCATTGGTAAAAGTGGTATACGATTAAATTGTATACGCGATGTAACACCTATGCCGCATAATGGATGTCGACCTCCTAAAAAAAGACGTGTGTAAAAGAATTAAACCGATTTCAAGAGAAATAAATGATTCAATGATCAAATAATATCTATTATGGTTCGAGAGGAAGTAGCAGGATCCAATCGAACACTACAGTGGAAGTGTGTTGAATCAAGAGTAGACAGTAAGCGTCTTTATTATGGTCGTTTCATTCTGTCCCCGCTTATAAAAGGTCAAGCGGATACCATCGGTATTGCCATGCGAAGAGCTTTACTTGGAGAAATAGAAGGAACATGTATCACACGTGCAAAATCTGGGAAAGTGCCACACGAATATTCTACAATAGTAGGTATTGAAGAATCAGTACAGGAAATCTTACTAAATTTGAAAGAAATTGTATTGAGAAGTAATCTCTATGGAGTTAGAGACGCATCGATTTGCGTCAAGGGTCCTAGATACATAACTGCTCAAGATATCATCTCACCGCCTTCCGTGGAAATCGTTGACACGAC